CATTTATCATCAACCAAATGGGGGAATTTCCATTTCTTCGACTAGTACCGATTCGATTGATGGGAGAGAGGCATATGTGGATTAGTACAATTATTATATTATTAGCATCAGATTCAGGATTCCACGGGATACCGTACTGTACTGGGTCTGGCTTTTTCAATTACTCCCGATCTGTGAAATATGAAATAGAGTAGAGTATTGTATGTTTCCCGGGAGTACATACATAAATGGAATTTGTACAATATAAAATAAATTGAACATAGTTACTGTGTATAGAATAGTATAGAATACTTTTTTTTTAAGATTAAAATAAAAGTATATCCTTTTCGGGCCCTATTTTGTGTAACCTCAATTTCAAATTTTACTAATTTGAAATAATCTATCTCATTCAAATTTCGCATTGAGCTTTTGATATATGCGTCCCATTCCTAATCCAATGAAAGAGGATATTCAAAAAATAAAGATCAAACAAGGATCACTTTTTTATTAGCGAGGTAATGAATTTTTTTTTTTTTTATAAGGGTTTTTCCTTGAAAGAACAAACTTTTTAAATTTATATATAAATATATAAAAAAATAGTGAATTTGATGGAATATTCGATTTTTTTATACCGGAATTTGTACTCGTCTTTATCATACTTCTTTTGTTTTCCAAGAAGATTTGATCATTAAAAAAAGGAGTTTATAACTTAGCTCCTTCCTTTTTTTTCATTGAGCTTCTATTGTTTGTTGGGGTTTGTTTCGAACCAATGGTAAGTGGAAAGGCGGTTAGATGATACTTCATCAGATGATTGTACAAAGAGGGCGGTAGGTTATAGAAAAGAAAGAATGGAAAAGAATGATAAATAAATAAAGGAATTATTGATTGTATCGGGAATCAAATTTTGAGTTCAGTATGGATAAAAGATCGTCCTATGTTATACTATTCAATTCTTGACGATGAATCGATTTGATAGCTCCGATATTGTTATTCATGATATTGATCCGATTCGATATCATCGAGATGTAATGCATCCCATTGAATTTACAGGCGAAAGATTTATTATCTCTATGGGATTAACTCCCGAGTTATTGCGAATTAAAGAAAAATTAAACAATGAGATTATGGAAGTAAATATTCTCGCATTTATTGCTACTGCACTGTTTATTCTAGTTCCTACTGCTTTTTTACTTATAATATACGTAAAAACAGTCAGCCAAGGTGATTAATTTGAATTAAACTTGATTTTTTATTTCTTATCAATAATTGCAGAGAAGAAAAGGATAAAAATTAGAAAAGGATAAAAATTTCGCGTCTTAAATGAAATGGGCAGACTAGAATCAGTCGTATTCTATGAGATACGATAGTATGGTAGAAAGATTCAGATATTTCTTTCTACCATACTATCTAGTATTGTTATTGTAGTGTATAAAGTTGTATTGTAATGCGGGTTAATTTAATATAGATTAATATAGATCAATCTACAATAGTATCATCATATTCCTTTTCTATATATAGAAATCGATTTAATTACGTATATATAATTAATTACGTATATATAATATATATAGTGATAATGTATATTATATAGTATCCCAATTCTATTTCTTTACTTTATCTATTTGTATTTAATTTGTGTTGATTTCAATTAAATTAATTTGAAATAATCGAAAGCTACTTTTACGATTCGAATTCCTAGATTTCTGATTATTTTCAATATGAATCCCGATCGAAAGAATCAATGACTTCTTCGGATTTCGAAAAGGATTAGTAAAACCCGTCGACTTTTAACGTTTGAACCATGATATGAAATGGGTTCAATAAAACAAGCAAAACATAAATAAAATTTCTAAAATAGTAAAACTAAAACAAGCGGCGCAATATGTGACTCGCCCAAGACAATATTTTAGGATGTGCAGTATCTCGTTGGACAACTACTATGTTGTTTCCCAATGTGTATCCACGTAATGGAATAACCGAATAGTTTTCTCTTTGATCTTTGAACAGTAAAGAGGTAAACAAAATAAAAAAAAAAGTTCCGTTCTTCCTCATGGTCCATATCTAACTTTGGTAAGAGTCAGTTCATCGAAATAGAAAATTTATGAAGAATTCAGTTGGAATAAATTTCAAGAATTCAGTTGGAATAAATTTCCTACCATTTGTATTCCTTTTACTTTTTTTACTTTCAAAATACGAACACGGAAATAATTGAAATATTTCTTTGATTGAAAGAGTATTATTCATAGAATACATTACTCAACTAAAATCCAAGAGAATTTCGAAATGAAGATATTTTTCATTTCTATTTCAATTTAAAAATAAAATTTTAAATTGAAATAGTGAAATTTAAAATAAAAAAAACTTTGGCGAACGATCTATAAAAACAAGTGATACTGTTTAGTTCCTAAACTCAATTAGTAGTACTTCTAGAGTCCACTCCTTCCCCATACTACTAGTGAAAGGGAAAACGTAAAGACTACCATTAAAGCAGCCCAAGCGAGATTTACTATATCCATGTGAA